CCGGAAGAATACTGGAAAGAATATGAAAATAGCCCCCCGGTCTATGATACATAAATGGGATAAAATCGGAATTAAACCCGTATTTTTTTTCTTACTTAACCTTAGGTTAATTTAATTTGATGAAAGGGAAAAAAATTGCCCGAACCCTTGCTATTTTATTTGAGTTTAGGGTTTAGTCTGACGAGAATAATATTCTATGACTATGGTTTCATCTATTTCCAAACCGACCCATTTTCTATCTATTATTTGATTGACTAATCCTTTATATTGGAATGGTTGAAGGGTCAAATGCTTTGGCACTTTCTCATGAGGGGAAGAGTTGAGAGAATTTTGAATCAGAGTTCTGGATTTTTGTTCATCCTTCGCCATAATAATATCTCGGGGTTTGCAGCGATAACTTGGTATATCTACTATACGCCCATTCACTAAAATATGTCTATGGTTAACTAATTGGCGGGCTGCGGGAATAGTCGAAGCCATACCCAATCGAAAAAGGATGTTATCCAAACGCATTTCAAGTAATTGTAGTAAAACTGGACCTGTTGCCCCCTTGGCTTTTCTGGCGATACGAACGTATTTAAGTAATTGTCGTTCTGTAAGACCATAATGAAACCGCAATTTTTGTTTTTCTTCTAGGCGAATACTATATCCAGATTTTTTCCCGGAGCGCGGTTGCTTTCTAAGATCACTTCCGTCTTTAGGACTTTTATTAGTTAGTCCTGGTAAAGCCCCCAGGCGGCGTATTTTTTTGAAACGAGGTCCTCGGTAACGCGACATAAAGACTCCTTATTCTTATTTAGAATTCATTTCATTCTTTTTTTTTTGAAAATTGGATTTTACAGAATAAACCTAAACTAAAACTGAACTAAATGAAGCGAAGTTTGCTGAAGTAGTGTACTTGTACTATAACGAAGAATGAGATAAATATTCAAACTTTTTATTTCTATTATTAGAATTCTATTTCTATTATTAGAATAATATATATAAAAGATCCTTTTCCTGACATAGTTGGGAGTTCCTATTAAGATAAGAAATTCATGGATTTTGAAAAAGGGGTAAAACACTTTTTCACTATTCTTGGATTTCAAAGGGAGATTATCAATTTTTCAAAAATGGAATAAAAAAATGAAAAATAGGAAAAGGCCGGCTATCGGAATCGAACCGATGACCATCGCATTACAAATGCGATGCTCTAACCTCTGAGCTAAGCGGGCCCACATAATAATAATAGAAATTTTCTATGCATAGGAATTCAATACACTATAGTGTCTCTAGAAATATAGAAAAGAATAGAATCTATAATTTCTCTATAATTTCCAATAAATATTGAATATTAATATTATAGAACAGAACGATTTATGTAGCGATATAGAATTTCGATTTCTTTATCACACTTCTAAATTCGAATATTATTCGATTCGATAGTCAAATTTTCTTTTTGATTTTGGATTTTGAATTCACACGACATTTGAAATTCTTTTTGTTACACTTCTATATTTTATATCCTATATATTTCGAATTCTATATTTCTTTCGAATTCGAATTAGTTAATTAGTTATAACTAATCAGACATTCCTCGGCTTTCATTCGTAAAAGGGAAAAAAAAAGAAGAATCGTCCGTTGAAGTATGCCAAATTGCATGGGAGAAATGGCAGGAAGAGGAAGATATATGGGATATATATCAATCTATATTGAATTGCCGATACAGAAATGATAAAATCCAATTTGATTGGATCAAATAAGGGTTTCCTATAGGTAACAAAGAAAATACTTTTTCGAGATAGTAATCGCTATCTAATAAATTCAAGGATTCCAGTATAAATGAAAGAAAAAAGGAATGATATCATAATAAGATCCTAATCTCAAAACAAAAGACAAAAGGAAGGGGGGATATGGCGAAATCGGTAGACGCTACGGACTTAATTGAATTGAGCCTTGGTATGGAAACCTACTAAGTGATAACTTTCAAATTCAGAGAAACCCCGGAATTAATAAAAATGGGCAATCCTGAGCCAAATCTTTTTTTTTTCTCAAAACAAAGGTTCAGAAAAGGAAAAAAAGGATAGGTGCAGAGACTCAATGGAAGCTGTTCTAACGAATGGAGTTGGCTGCCTTGGTAGAGGAATCTTTCCATCGAAACTTCAGAAAGGATGAAGGATAAACGTATCTATTGAATACTATATCAATAGATTAATGATGGCCCGAATCTGTATCTGTATTTTTTTATATTATATGAAAAATGGAAGAATTAGTGTGAATTGATTCCACATTGAAGAAAGAATCGAATATTCATTCATCAAATCATTCACTCCATAGTCCGATAGTTCTTTTAAAGAACTGATTAAGCGGACGAGAATAAAGATAGAGTCCCATTCTACATGTCAATACCGGCAATAATGAAATTTATAGTAAGAGGAAAATCCGTCGACTTTTAAAATCGTGAGGGTTCAAGTCCCTCTATCCCCAAAAAAAGCCTATTTGACTCCCCAAAAAATATTTA